TATATTTATGTTTTTTCTAACTTCTAACGAAAGGGCTTTTTCTTCGATTTTTCAATAAAGACGAATTTTGACTTCTTTTCTTTCTTTTTTATAATAGAAAAAGGTCAATAAACTTATCGAATTAACTTTTCATTGATGTATTGTTTCATCGAGATTCAATCCAAATCACGACGGTTTTTTCTTGTTCCTGAATGGGTCTCGTTAATCTTTTTAGGTTTATGCTCTACTCCGGGTAAAGATCCGCCCGATTTTGATTTGCACATATAGGACAAATCTTCCCATCACCATTTCTTTTTGTTATGACTTTACAAATAACAAACAGGAATCTTTTATGATACACGTAGTAATCATAGATCTATTTATTACCTTACCAATTGGGTTTTTTCTAAACGGAGCCTGGATACTTCATTTTTTTAGTCCAACCAAAGCCAACCATAAATTATTCTAATTGATAATAGTACTATGAATTCCCCCAAACAATGCATCTAATTGCACTTCACGCTCCAATTTTTTGATGATTCAATTTCTCTTTCTTGGGCGAAACAGAGGATATCTCGATCGGGGGAGAGAACGGGGAAATCCCATATGACCCAATATATCTGACAAGTCGCACTATACGTCAACCCAAGATGCATCTTCCTCTCCAGGACTTCGGAAAGGTACTTTTGGAACACCAATAGGCATGAATTGAAAGAAAAAAGAACTAAATACTATATTTCACTTTGATGTGGAAACGTAACAATATGGTTTTACTGTCTTTATAATATTATAATATTGGCTCTATCATATTTATTTTATCCATAGATTAGAAAAATTCAGAAAGAAAGACAAAATAAATAAAGGCAAATTTTTACGACTAGGTCTTTCTAATGATAAATAAGGAGGGACACGTTTACTCATAGAAAATGGTATCAATTCCCCATTGCGTATTGGTACTTATCGAGTATAGAATAAATCTGCTTCTCTTTGTTCCTACGAACAGAATTCTTCCATTATTACGAACAGAATAGAATAAATATTAATCTAACCCTTGTTAGGAAATAATCTTCCGAACAAGGGGGTCCATAAGATAGTCATAGTATAGTCTTTTCCAATGCAATAAAGTTACGTAGTGTTTATTTTTCTTTGATTTTGATAAAGGGGTATTTTCCATGGGTTTGCCTTGGTATCGTGTTCATACCGTTGTATTGAATGATCCCGGCCGGTTGCTTTCCGTTCATATAATGCATACAGCTCTGGTTGCTGGTTGGGCGGGCTCGATGGCTCTGTATGAATTAGCGGTTTTTGATCCTTCTGACCCTGTTCTTGATCCAATGTGGAGACAGGGTATGTTCGTTATACCCTTCATGACTCGTTTAGGAATAACCAATTCGTGGGGAGGTTGGAGTATTACAGGAGGGACTGTAACGAATCCGGGGATTTGGAGTTACGAAGGTGTAGCTGGGGCACATATTGTGTTTTCTGGCTTATGCTTTTTGGCAGCTATCTGGCATTGGGTCTATTGGGATCTAGAAATATTTTGTGATGAACGTACAGGAAAACCTTCTTTGGATTTGCCCAAGATCTTTGGAATTCATTTATTTCTCTCGGGGGTGGCTTGCTTTGGTTTTGGTGCATTTCATGTAACAGGCTTGTACGGTCCTGGAATATGGGTGTCCGATCCTTATGGACTAACGGGAAAAGTACAACCTGTAAATCCGTCGTGGGGCGTGGAAGGTTTTGATCCTTTTGTTCCGGGAGGAATAGCTTCTCATCATATTGCAGCAGGTACATTGGGCATATTAGCGGGTTTATTCCATCTTAGCGTCCGACCGCCACAACGTCTATACAAAGGATTGCGCATGGGAAATATTGAAACCGTACTCTCTAGTAGTATCGCGGCTGTCTTTTTTGCAGCTTTTGTTGTTGCTGGAACTATGTGGTATGGTTCAGCAACGACCCCTATCGAATTATTTGGTCCCACTCGTTATCAATGGGATCAGGGTTACTTCCAGCAAGAGATATATCGAAGAGTTAGCGCCGGGCTAGTAGAAAATCAAAGTTTATCAGAAGCCTGGTCGAAAATTCCTGAAAAATTAGCTTTTTATGATTATATCGGCAATAATCCAGCAAAGGGAGGATTATTCAGGGCAGGCTCAATGGATAACGGAGATGGAATAGCAGTTGGATGGTTAGGACACCCTATCTTTAGGGATAAAGAAGGGCGTGAGCTTTTTGTACGTCGTATGCCTACGTTTTTTGAAACATTTCCAGTCGTTTTGGTAGACGGCGATGGAATTGTTAGAGCCGATGTTCCTTTTAGAAGGGCAGAATCGAAGTATAGTGTTGAACAAGTAGGTGTAACTGTTGAGTTCTATGGTGGCGAACTCAATGGAGTCAGTTATAGTGATCCTGCTACTGTGAAAAAATATGCTAGACGCGCTCAATTAGGTGAAATTTTTGAATTAGATCGCGCGACTTTGAAATCGGATGGTGTTTTTCGTAGCAGTCCGAGGGGTTG